TTTTAATGAAATAAAATTGCTATTAATGTTAAAAAGTGTACATATCTATATAATAAATATTCCTTACTTTTTGTGTAATTTAACAGCGTCTTCAATTGGGAGAGATGGCTGAGTGGACTAAAGCGACGGATTGCTAATCTGTTGTACGAGTTATTCGTACCGAGGGTTCGAATCCCTCTCTTTCCTCTTCCGTTGATGACTTTAGTTTTTTCCAAATTGTCAAAATACTTTCTGTTCCTAGTTAAACATAAAAAAATGTAAAAAAAGATACCTTTTATTCTTCACGCCCAGGATTACGTCCTGGATCATTAGATAGGAATCCAAAGATGAAGAGAGAAACAAAAAATATCACTACTGTGTAAACGAAGAGTTTGAGAGTAAGCATTCTAAAATCTCCAAAATAATTTTTTTCGAAAAAAAAATAGAATAGGTTCTACATTTTTCTACCGCATATCCTCTGTGAATACCAATAACCAAATTTGAAATAGAAAAAGATTTTCAGAAATTCATTTTGAAAAAGAGTTTTCCATTAACCAAAATCTAAATATTTTTTAGATCCGATCAATTGTTAGAATTTATTATCAACTAAAGTAAAGCAGTCATTTTATCGTCGATTTTAAAATTAAATATTTTATCGAAAACTTACAGCAGCTTGCCAAACAAAAGCTAAGAGAAAAAATAGCACAGGTATGACGGGCATAATATCTACGATTGGATTCAAAAAAGCATAGGCCTCGGGCAATTTTCCGAAGAAAAAGCTACTTGAATATGAAAAAAAGGGATAATGACAGATCCCTATCAAACTACAAATATTAAGCATAGCAGACGTTTTGTTCTGTGAGATAATTCCATTTTGATTGAGTTATTTATATAATATAAATACAAAAGAAAAGGGAAAATAAAGGGAGACATAAAAGGAGACAAAGGGTTCCTCTTTTCTTTTTGAATCCGCCCAATCAAAAGTCCTCCAATTCTCAAAAGAGAATAGAAGAAATCATACTTTTCATATAATATCTTAATTGAATTTTATCTAATGATCAATAAATGAAGTTACATTCTCTATTTATACGTATTAAAATATTAATAACAATTTAATCTACTTTATAGCTATTTATCTTGTACTTGGAGTTGACAAAAAATCAATATTAATATTATTGATTCTTCGTGTCAAATAGAAATCTAAATGGGGCGTGGCCAAGTGGTAAGGCAACGGGTTTTGGTCCCGCTATTCGGAGGTTCGAATCCTTCCGTCCCAGAACATATCCTTTATTCATAACATGATTCCCTAATTGAATCAATTCCATACTGGTTCCAAATCCTTTATTCATTAACATGATTCCCTAATTGAATCAATTCCATACTGGTTCCAAATTCGAAAAATATTAATGTTATAGTAAAACTTCGTTTGAAACGATGTGGTAGAAAGCAACGTGCGACTTGAAGGACACGATCCGCTGTATATTCCTTCTTCTATCCACCATTTTCTATTTCTATAGTTCTATAAGAAACGAAGGTGCTCTTGTCTCGACATCCGTTGGGATGCTAAATAGTCCACGATGGAGCTCGAGTAGAAAGTATTCATTTTTTTCTCAGAACAAGAATCTAGGGTTAATGTAAATCTATATAATCTATATAAATTGAAGGAATTCCAATCGAGCGAATTTCTAATTCAAAAGTAATACTTGTATATACCTATAACTTTTGCTAACCTTTACTTATTTTTTTCAAGGGGTGAAATTCAATTGAATTCTTTTGAGTTCCCGTCCTAATTCTTTTCTATTGACAACAGTGTATTGAACAAATATAATTCATCGTTTATTCTTTTCATTATAGTTCCCCCTTCGTTCGGTTTGATTCGTAGATATTTATCATTGTTTTCTTCGAATCCCATGTTCGATAATGACAAAACTTTATTTTTTTTAGTTTATGGATGCTAGAAAATTGGGACATTCCCATTCAATGGCATCCAATGGATGGGAACCTTACTAGTAAATTAAAAATTAAATAAAGGATCAAGTTTGCTTCGTTTACTTCGTGAATACATTATGTATTCACTCAATTCATTTTTTTCTCAGAACAAGAATCTAGGGTTAATGTAAATCTATATAATCTATATAAATTGAAGGAATTCCAATCGAGCGAATTTCTAATTCAAAAGTAATACTTGTATATACCTATAACTTTTGCTAACCTTTACTTATTTTTTTCAAGGGGTGAAATTCAATTGAATTCTTTTGAGTTCCCGTCCTAATTCTTTTCTATTGACAACAGTGTATTGAACAAATATAATTCATCGTAATAAGTCAAGTTGGATCTATTTATTTCTGTCATATGAGTTTGTTTTTTACTTCATTTTATTCAAATGGTGGATTCTTTGATCCATGGGTGATACGAAAGCTTCTTTTGTTTGATTGAAAAGGTCGATAACAGAACATTTGCCTATAAATTAAAATTTTTCATTTTACTATCTTTTTATTTTTTTATCTGATAATTTCTTGTA